AAAAGAGACGAAGGAAAGAACGGAGAAAGAGCGAATACAGATAGCAGAGGCCTGGGATACCATTCCAGTTACACAAGTAATAAGAGGTTGCATGTTACTAACTCAATCTATTTTTAGAAAATATATTGTATTACCTTCATTGCTAATTGCAAAAAATAGTGGACGCATGTTCCTATTTCAATTTCCCGAATGGTTTGAGGATTTACAGGAATGGAATAGAGAGATGCATGTTAAATGTACCTATAATGGTGTTCCATTATCCGAAACAGAATTTCCGAAAAATTGGTTGACAGACGGTATTCAGATAAAAATCTTATTTCCTTTCCGTCTGAAACCTTGGCACAAATCGAAACTACGATCATCTAAGAAAGGTTTAATGAAAAAGAAAAAAGAAAAAGATGATTTTTGTTTTTTAACAGTTTGGGGAATGGAAACTGAACTTCCTTTTGGTTCGCCCCGAAAAGGACCTTCCTTTTTGAAACCCATTTTTAAGGAAATTGAAAAAAAAATTGGAAAATTTAAAAAGAAGTCTTCTCGAGTTCTAATAGTTTTTAAAAGAAAAATAAAATTACTTCGAAAAGTTTTAAAAGAAACAAAAGAATGGGTTATCGAAAGTGTTATTTTTATAAAAAAAATAATAAAAGAACTTTCAAAAATTCTGTTATTTCGATTAACAGGAAGAGAAGTATATGAATCAAGTGAAATTAAAGAAGAAAAAGATTCTATAATAAGCAATCAGCTAATTCACAAATCGTTTAGTAAAATTGCATCTACGAATTGGACAAATTCTTCATTAACAGAAAAAAAAATCAAGGATTTGACTACTAGAACAAGTACAATTCGAAATCAAATAGAAAGAATTATAAAAGAGCAAAAAAAAGTAACTCCAAGAATAAATAATATTAGTCTTAAAAAAACAAGTTATAATGCTAAAAGATTCGAAAAATGGCAAATATTCAAAAAAAGAAATGCTCAATTAATCTCTAAATTACCTCTTTTTTTGAAATTTTTCATTGAAAGAATCTACACAGATATATTTTTATGTATCATTAATATTCCCAGAATGAATACAGAACTTTTTCTTGAATCAACAAAAAAAATTATTGATAAATCCCTTTACAATAATGAAAGAAAACAAGAAAGAATTAATAAAATTAAGAAAAATCTAATTCCATTTATTTCGACTATAAAAAAGTCACTTGATAATATTAGTAATAGTCAAAAAAATTCACCTATTTTTTATGACTTATCCTACGTGTCACAAGCATATGTATTTTTCAAATTATCACAAATCCAAGTTAGTAACTCGTATAAATTAAGAGCTGTTCTTCAATCTCAAGGAATCCCCCCGCCTGAAATAAAGGATTCTTTTGAAACACAAGGAATGGTTGATTCGAAATTAGGGGATAAGAAACTTCCGAGTTATGAAATGAATCAATGGAAAAAGTGGTTAAGAGGATATTATCAATACAATTTATCTCAGAGCAGATGGTATAGATTAATACCAGAAAAATGGCGCAATACAGTTCATCAGCGTAAAAAGGAAAATTTTAGCAAAAAGCATTCATATGAAAAAGACCAATTAATTGATTTCAAAAAACAAAAACAAATTGAAGTATATTCATTATCTAATCAAAAAAGAAAAGAGAATTTGCAAAAATACTATAAATATGATCTTTTATCATATAAATTTCTTAATTATGAAAATAAAACGGAATACTTTTTTTATAGATCTCCGTTTCAAGAACGTAAGAAGCAAGAGATTTCTTATAACACGCATAAAGAAAATATACTGAGGAACATCCCTATCGATAATTATCTAGGAAAGGTCCATATTCTATATATGGAAAAAACGGTCGATAGAAAATATTTTGATTGGAACATTCTCAATTTTGATCTTAAACAAAAAGGCGATATTGAGGCCTGGGTCAGCAATGGGAATCAAAATACTCAAATAATTCCTAAAAAAGATCTTTTTTACCTTATGATTCCAGAAATCAATCCACCAAACTCCGACAAAGTATTTTTTGATTGGATGGGAATGAATGAAAAAATGCTAAAGTGTCGCATAGCGAATTTGGAACCTTGGTTCTTCCCAGAATTTGTGTTACTTTATAAAGCATATAAAAGCAAACCTTGGTTTATACCAAGCAAATTACTTCTTTCAAATTTGAATAAAAATGAAAATAGTAGTGAAAATAAAAAAATAAATCAAAAGCAAAAAGGAAGTTTTTTGATACCATCGAATAAAAAGCATCGAAATCAAGGAGAAAAAAAACCTACAAGTCCAGGAAATCTTGGATCCGTTCTCTCACAACAAAAAGATAGTGAAGAAAATTATGCAAGATCAGACATGAAAAAGGAGAAAAAGAAAAAACAATACAAAAGCAGCGCGAGAGCAGAACTAGATTTCTTCCTGAAACGTTATTTGCTTTTTCAATTGAGATGGGACGATACTTTGAATCAAAGACTGATCAATAATGTCAAGGTATATTGTCTCCTGCTTAGACTGATAGATCCAACCCAAATTACTATACCCTCGATTCAAAATAGAGAAATGAGTTTGGATATAATGCTGATTGAGAAGAATTTAACTCTTAACCAATTGATGAAAAAGGGAATATTGATTATAGAACCCATTCGTCTGTTTGGAAAAAACGATGCACAATTTATTATGTATCAAACCATAGGTATTTCATTGGTTCATAAGAGTAAGCACCAAACTAATCAAAAATATCAAGAACAAAGATATGTTTCTAAGAAGAATTTTGATGAAACTATTTCATCACACCAAAGAATAACTGAAAATAGAGACAAAAATCATTTGGATTTGCTTGTTCCTGAAAATATTTTCTCGTTTAGACGTCGTAGAAAGTTGAAAATTCTAAGTTGTTTTAATTCAAAGAATAGAAATGGTGAAGATAGAAATCAAGTATTTTGGAATGCAAAGGACGTAAAAGACAGCAGCCAAGTTTCGCATGACAGTAACCATTTTGATAGAGAGAAAAATCAATTAATGAAATTAAAGCTCTTTCTTTGGCCTAATTATCGATTAGAGGATTTAGCTTGTATGAATCGTTATTGGTTTGATACCAATAATGGCAGTCGTTTCAGTATGTTAAGAATACATCTGTATCCACGATTGAAATTTTGACATTTCGTGGATAATACACTTTTTCTATATATTCTATACCCTATATATATAATAGGGTATATCAAAGCAAACAAATACATAGATCACATGTCTTGTCTCACATTTCATTCTAATATCCAATAGGAAATGAATAATGTCTCGATTAGATCTCGAAATGAATCAACAGAACCTTCTTTGTTTTAGGTCTAAATTCTTCGATGCGAAAATGTACCAACCTTTTTCTATCCCTATCTAAATCCAATTAGAAATTGGATTAATTGATTTGAATTCAGAAAATTAGGAGTTCATAAAGAAATTTGGATTAGATTATTGTATATACCAGATTCCAATTAATGGCATTATTATTACTGATCAATAAAATCCATATCTGTAAAAAGGGAAAGGGGATTTTTTTATGGTAACAAATTCATTCATTTCGGTTATTTCTCAAAAAGAAAACGAAGAAAACAGAGGGTCTGTTGAATTTCAAGTATTCAGTTTTACCACTAAGATAAGAAGACTTACTTCACATTTGGAATTGCACAAAAAAGACTCTTCATCCCAGAGAGGTTTGCGGAAAATTTTGGGAAAACGCCAACGACTGCTGGCCTATTTGTCAAAAAAAAATAGAAGACGCTATAAAGAATTAATTAGTGAGTTAAATATTCGAGAGATAAAAACTCGTTAATTTGAAGCGTGATACCATTTGAGCTTAGTCGTTTAAATTTTGATGAACTTCTTTTTACTTTCAGCAATGCATGGAAGAACGACTCGGGAAAAAACTTATGATTGCACCAACTACAAGAAAAGACCTCATGATAGTCAATATGGGCCCTCACCACCCATCAATGCATGGTGTTCTTCGACTGATTGTTACTCTCGATGGTGAAAATGTTATTGATTGTGAACCAATACTGGGTTATTTACATAGAGGGATGGAGAAAATTGCGGAAAATCGAACAATTATACAATATTTGCCTTATGTAACGCGTTGGGATTATTTAGCTACTATGTTCACAGAAGCAATAACCGTAAATGGACCCGAACAGCTAGGCAATATTCAAGTACCTAAAAGGGCTAGCTATATCAGAGCTATTATGTTGGAGTTAAGTCGTATCGCTTCTCATTTGTTATGGCTTGGCCCTTTTATGGCAGATATTGGGGCACAGACCCCTTTCTTCTATATTTTTCGAGAACGAGAGTTAATATATGACTTGTTCGAAGCTGCTACCGGTATGCGCATGATGCATAATTATTTTCGTATCGGAGGAGTAGCTGCTGATCTACCTCATGGCTGGATAGATAAATGTTTGGATTTTTGCGATTATTTTTTAACCGCGGTTGCTGAATATCAAAAGCTTATTACGCGGAATCCAATTTTTTTAGAACGAGTTGAAGGCGTAGGCATTATTCGCGCAGAAGAAGCACTAAATTGGGGTTTATCGGGCCCAATGCTACGAGCTTCCGGAATACAGTGGGATCTTCGTAAAATTGATCGTTATGAGTCTTACGACGAATTTGATTGGGAGATTCAATGGCAAAAAGAAGGGGATTCATTAGCTCGGTATTTAGTACGAATCAGTGAAATGACAGAATCCATAAAAATTATCCAACAGGCTCTGGAAGGAATTCCAGGGGGACCCTATGAGAATTTAGAAATTCGACGCTTTGGTAGAATAAAAGACCCTGAATGGAATGATTTTGACTATCGATTTATTAGTAAAAAACCTTCTCCAACTTTTGAATTGGCTAAGCAAGAACTTTATGTAAGAGTCGAAGCACCAAAAGGAGAATTGGGAATTTTTCTGATAGGAGATCAGAGTGTTTTTCCTTGGAGATGGAAAATTCGACCACCGGGTTTTATCAA